ACACAGCATCTCTTTCGTTTATCAATGGTTCGACCAATTGATATGTTTCCACAAATAATTGAAATTCAATTTTTTGATCTGTATCTTCAATTTTTGGAAAGTTAGAAAGTTCTTCGGGTAAACCCTGATCGATGAACCTGCAAAATCCTTCAAATTGGATCTGATGAAACCCAGGTATTGTAAACATTCCCTCATTTCTATCTCGGAGCATTTTTATTTAATTTCCCATTTATCAAAAATCCTATTACATTATTGGCGTAGTCTTCATCGAATTAGATAGATGATCTAGCAATGATGGAATTGATCGTCTATTTACGATTCCGGAATAACATGAAATTTGAAGCCAATTGATGTAAGTTCTTTCTAAGAGGTGGAATAGAATAACAACCCCTTTACATACAAGGGAATGAGTATGTGGTGGGGCGAAAGGGCTTGGACCTTTCAACCCCGGTACCTCTAAATGTTACCGGCAATCTACCACGGAACGCCCCCGACTTTCATGCTGATTTTTTTGATCTCATTTTTCTTATGAGAAAAATATAATTACGCCATTGATTTACTTGTTATTTATGTCGATATTTTATTATAATGAAACACTATAATAAAATATCGACATATTTTCTAGAGGGTTCTTTCTTGTGTTTTGTTCGGCGTCTTCTTCGTCGAGAAAGTCCAAACCCAAGTCTATAAATTACTCTTCCGCATCATAAATTTCCAAACACCAGGCGATAAACACCTTTTCGCCGACAAGGTTCAAACATACGGATACAAATTGCTCTTCGTTGAGAAGGTCTAAATGGGAGTTTCTAAAGTCGTCGTAGCCGAGCAAGAACCAATACAGGTCTCGAAATTTTATTTTCTTTACCCTCGCGACGAGATAGTCTGCGCGATATTTTTGATATTTCGCATCGCACGCGTCTAGTACTTCGAGGATTCGTAGAAATTCCATACGTACTCGCAGCTAGGCATGTACATGTGGTACATATTCTCGAATGGCGTATGGTTTGTTTCTTAGGTTGGTTAGTAGAGCGTCTCGTATAGATTCGCGAGCGACCAAATCTAAGTTAGAAGCGGGGTAGGAAAACGTTTCCTCACCTTCGAAGAGGAAACGTTTCCAGGCGCCAGACCAAAACCCAACCCTGATATCATACTGCGTTTCATCCGTTCTCTCGAGCAGCGCGCATTGAAGTTCGGCCCAAAGACAAGCTTTTGTTGCGCGAATAGAGTTTGCATTTCGAAAAAAAAAATTTTCTTTTCGAAAGCCAGTTGGCTCCTTCGGCTTTGGCAAAGTCGATGATACTCCCCGAGGCGGCGCCATTCCGCGACGCGTATTTTTTCAAGAGAGTAGATACGATCCCGCGACGCCCCATTGCAAGGCAGATTAAGCAAAACATTTCGTAGACGTCCCTGTCGTTGTTATCCGAGGGTAGTATCCCCCCTTTAGTATAACAAAGGTATTTCCTTTTCGGTAGATGCAGAGGCCCATTATAGAGCGAAATGCACTTACCCAGTTGTACCAAAATTTCCAATGTAGTTCGAAATCCAGAATAGAGTCCGACCCCAACGACCGAATCGGTTCTCTTCATAAACAAGTTGGAATTCATAATCCCCTCCCTGGGTTTTTTGATTATTTAAAATTGTCTATTGCATGTGTTAAGCATGCCGCCAGCGTTCATCCTTAGCCAGGATCGAACTCTCCATGAGATTCATAGTTGCATTACGTATAGCTTCCTTTTATATTGTCGATTAATGGCCAATTTTTTATATATTGAATTATATATATATGTAATTAAATATACATGCGTGAGGTGCGGTAATAGGTGCGATATTAGCAAGTTTCATTAGTCATTCCCTATCTAAAACAACTAGCACAACTTTTCAACGTCCATGGGGACTTATTTTCCCGGTAAAATTCTCGACTCCATCTGACCAGTTCCGGGTTCGAATCCCCGGCAACCCTTTGTTCAAAAAATCCTCTGTAGAGAAGAGAGACATTTTTACCTATTTTTTCTTCAATGAAAATTGAAGTGTGATAATTTACTGATAATTCTATGATTCCGTTCTGGAGTTTAGAGGGACTAATATATGTTATAACGCTCTATAGTCCCTATAGGTAAGATATGTTATAAAAATCTATAGTTCCTAGGAAAAATGTTCATTAGGTTTTTGGATGATTTTGGCGGCATGGCCGAGCGGTAAGGCGGGGGACTGCAAATCCTTTTTCCCCAGTTCAAATCTGGGTGTCGCCTGACTATTTGACATAGATAGCGATCGATCTAGATTATACTTTATTACCTAAAAAAGTAAAAAAAGAGTGGGCCTTAGTATTTCTAGCCTATTTTACTTGTCTTTAGTCTTTGCCGATTCGAAATCATAGAGGAATTTTTTAGAAGTGGATTTATGAAATTGGTTCCTCAACAGTCTTCGGTGAGAATCCCTTTTTGACTCTGCACCATTGATTCCACTATTATTAGGGAGCAATAATCGAATAATTCTATCA